GATCTTGTAAGAGATCCGCTACAGAACGAATCCGTTTATTTTTCAAATGATTCATATCGTCAAGTGTACCCATTCCAAATTTCATCCCAATCAAATGATCTGCAGCTGCCAATATATCTCGCGGTAACAAAAATCTATTGTTAGGGGGTATATCAAGATTCAGTCTCCGATTCATATTTCGTCGACCAACCCTTCCTAATTCACACCTTTGTTGAAAGAATTTCTTTTGTAATTCCTTACATATGGATTCAGAAAATACTGGATCCCCACCTACACAAGCAAATTGTTGATAAAATTCCAAAATGGCATTTTCTTTTGACCCAATTTTTTTTTTCTCCTTATCAGTCAGGAAAGACAAAAAAATTTCTGGGTAGCAAACATTCTCTAGAATTTCGCTTAGATTCGACCCCATAGCTGATGATAGAACTAGAATAGATATTTTCTGTTTCCTACTTACACGAGCCCATATCCGTGCTTTTCTATCAATCTCTAATTCTAATCTGCCTCCCCAATCTGATATTATGGTGCCCGTATAGACCGACATTCCGTTATGGTCCAATTCTGACCGGTAATAAATTCCAGGGCTTTGCAATATTTGATTGATCACAATTCGGTATATTCCATTTACTAGAGAAGTTCCCAGGGAATTCATTAGAGGAATGTTGCCAATAAAAATTGTTTGCTCTAGCATATCCCTACTGGTTTTCAAAATTAATCCCGCGGATACATATAATTCCGAAGAATATGTGAGTGAGTCATACACAGCATCTCTTTCTTTTATCAACGGTTCTACCAATTGGTATGTTTCCACAAATAATTGAAATTCCATTTCTTGATCTGTATCTTCAATTTTTGGAAACTTATAAAGTTCTTCCGTCAAGCCCTGATCAATAAACCTACAAAATCCTTCAAATTGTATATGATTAAATCCAGGTATTGTAGACATTTCCTCATTTCCATCCCGGAGCATTTTTTATTTTATTTCCCATTTAGCGAAAAACCCCACTATTGTATTGGATCATTCTTTATCGAATCATATGAATCGATCTAGCAATGATGGGATTTATATTCTGTTTACTGAATCACATGAAATTTGACCCAACTAATACATATATGTAATGTATTAAATACGTATGAACGGAAGAATAAATATCATTTTCTACTCAAATTCGAATGGAATTTGCAACAGATACAAACGAATAAAGAATTGATAAATGCCACTTATAATTATGACGTTTTCTGATCGATTTTTTCTTAGAGATTATAGTCGATTATGGAAAAAAAAGTGATAAAATTTCGACCATTATTATGATATTACATATTCCAATCTCTCACTGGATATCAGAAAAAGATAATGTCTTCAGAATTTTATCTATTCGCTAAGATTAAGACAGAATAAAATAGAGAGCTCATTTTTTTAGCACTTAACCAATCAATGGGTTCGGTTGTTCAAAAAAAGATTTGCAGAGAAGGAAGATATTTTTACCTAGTTTTAGTATTGAGTCGAAGTCATAGATCATAGCGATCATAGAATAGAATCGAAGTGCGTAAGAAAAGTCTATGTATTAAACACGTGCACTATATATCTTATCTGTCACCTCCTTTATTTTATAGAAGTTCTATTGGAGCATTTTATAGAAGTTCTATTGGAGCAACGTAGGCCGTGCTGTATCCAAATTTCGATTTTATATTCCATCTATTTAATGAAAAATTGACACCCAAGAAATTCCTCCTTATGCCCTATAGGCATCATATGGATAAGATATACCCAGATATATCTTATGTAACAATCTATCTTATAGGGTTTACATATACTCATAATTGCTATTATAATGGAAATCGAGAAGTCTCAAAAAAAAAAAACGGATTAGTTATGTATATATATCAATTGTTATTTTCTTATGTCATTAAGGAAACACTATTTTAGATACAAATCCAATAATATTTAGTGAATTCACAGCCGATAGTTAATGGTTCTATTTTTTTTTTTCGGGAAGATATTAAGGGGGGATATTTTCATCTATTTTGTATCAGTTTGGCGGCATGGCCGAGTGGTAAGGCGGGGGACTGCAAATCCTTTTTCCCCAGTTCAAATCCGGGTGTCGCCTGCTCAACACAAGACTAAAAAATCCTTAGTCTCTTCTACTGATATAACTCAACGAATTATTCTCCAGGGGAGGGCGGCTTTTGATACTTCTTTGATTCTAAACATCTGTAGAGGGCTGTAAATACTTGCGCCAAGGATTCACCAAAAGAAAAGATTAGAGTGATCGGTAAGTCTTGATAGCCCTTCCACTGGAGTGTCTACTAACTAGGCCTTGAATTCGATTGGCACTTTTTTTCTTTTCTATTCAGTAACCTTAGTCCTAGTCAAGACTAGACTAGTTTACGATTGTTTAAAAGACAGAATCGGGAGAGGGTAAGGATTAGATCAAATGGGGAATGGAGGTCTGTGATTGTGATGGATAGCGATCCGTCTTGATTCCCTATTTTTATGCCTTTTATTTAGTAAGGTCGAAAAAAGAAACACCGGATATTTTATTATCTTACATGTTCTATTAGTAACATCCCCTCGATACTTGGAAGGACGTCACTACCTGTTGTTATTTTGCTTGGGCTTAATGTTTCCCGATTCTACTAGAAATCATATTAAGAATAAATGGGTTTAGGGAATTAGTTCATCAACAGTGTTGGTGCAGAACACCCCCCCTTTTTTTTGACTCTGCACCATTGATTCCACTATTATTAGTGAGCAATAATGGAATAATTCCTGCATATTCATAGAGATAGGGGACACAAGTCACATGGATATAGTAAGTCTAGCTTGGGCTGCTTTAATGGTAGTCTTTACATTTTCCCTTTCACTCGTAGTATGGGGAAGAAGTGGACTCTAAGGGTACTACGAAATTGAGTTCGCTTTTTTAACTGTCTAATACTCAAAAAAAATAGTATGGTAGAAAGAAAAGAGTCATATATTTCTTTCTACCATACTATCCGATCTCATAGAATACTGCGGATTCTAGTCCGCTCATTTCATTTAAGACGAAAAAGAAAAAAGGGAATCCTTGCTAAGAACTCCGAAGTCAAGTTTCATTCAACTTAATTATTTTGACTGACTGTTTTTACATATATGATAAGTAAAAAAGCAGTAGGGACTAGAATGAACAGTGCAGTAGCAATAAATGCAAGAATATTTACTTCCATAATCTCATCTTTCGTTTTTTTTTACTTCACAATAACTCGGGATTTAATCCCATAGAGATGATAAACCTTTCGCCTGTAAATTCAATGGGATGAATTACATCTCGATGATAATGATATTGACTCGGCCCAATATCGTGACTAACAATATCTGAGCTAGCAAATCGATTCACCGTCCAGAATTGTATAACATAAGAAGATCTTTTATCCATACCGAATCTTTTTAATCAAATAAAAAATGCCCTTTTTTTTCATTCTTTTTCGAAAAAAACTCTAGCCTTCCGGGTACAAGCATCTAATGAAATATCATCTAACTGCGTTTCCGCTTTCATTGGTTACAAATACAAACAAAGAATCGAGGGGAAATGGAAAGAAGGACAGGGTTAAGTTCTAAATTATGCTCCGTTTTTTTAATGATCTAAAAATTATGCTCCTTATCCCTCTTTCATCGCCCCTTTCATAGAAAAGGGTATGTCGGGACTGACGGGGTTCGAACCCGCAGCTTCCGCCTTGACAGGGCGGTGCTCTGACCAGTTGAACTACAATCCCCAAAAAATAAAAATAAGGTGTTAGGGATTAATTTCATCCTTTTGTTATTGCCAAAACGATTGATAATCCATCGTTCAATGAACAAAAAGAGTCTTTTAGGTTCTTTGCTCTTTTCTTTAGACTTACAGATCGTGATATGAATCTAGATTATTAAAAAGATCAGAATTTATGAGAACAAAAAAGAGGAGTATATCTGAAAGTTTTTTCTTATTCTTTCTATAGCTAGCTATAGGATTATATAATGTGATCTTGGCTCAGCGAATCCTTGGGCCGAGCTGGATTTGAACCAGCGTAGGCATATTGCCAACGAATTTACAGTCCGTCCCCATTAACCGCTCGGGCATCGACCCCGGACAAATCAATTCTCAATCTATTGATAATCCATGATCAACTTCCTTTCGTAGTACCCTACCCCCAGGGGAAGTCGAATCCCCGCTGCCTCCTTGAAAGAGAGATGTCCTGAACCACTAGACGATGGGGGCATGCTTGCCCGAACGCCATCATACTATGCTCATAGTATGAACAGTTTGTTGAAATTGTCAATATAAGGATAATATTAAATATATAATATATTTACATAGAAAAAATATGAAGGTATATATTTCTAGGAGTGAGTTGTCTGCCAGAAAAAGGATTGAACTTCATTAAATTTCTCCCACTTTCATTCATTGTTAAGATAAGATGTGATATGCCTATCATACTAAACCAGGAAATTAACAAACACAAACGATAAATAAAATATGGAAAGAGGGGATCAAGAAGTTCTCGAAAAGGGTAATTAGGCCCGGCCTTGAAACAATTCATTGCATTGGTTGATATTTATGCAATATAAATAAACCCATTTATTTTGAGCCTATATTCATTCACTAGTGAAATGAAAATTCTCAGTCCACTAGCAACCACTATGAGTATGAGTCTATTGCATGTACTTATATATAATATATATGTATCAGAGTTATGTATCAGAGTATAGATATATCTTATCTGCATAGTAATTAATTCAGGAATTGAATCAAAGAGGCCCTTTTAACTCAGCGGTAGAGTAACGCCATGGTAAGGCGTAAGTCATCGGTTCAAATCCGATAAGGGGCTTTAGGTTTTTTCATAAAATTCCAGTCTTTGGATTCAGATTTGAGCGGAGAAGAATAGAGATATGATCTCGCTTTATAATAAAAAAGTAAGCTACTGTATAATTTCATTGTAATAAGTTATCATTCTAATGAATTATGTTATAGAATAGAGTTATGTTA